AATAAAGTGCCTGAAATTAAAGGATTATTGTGATAGAATAAAATATATAGCCTATGCTATCTTTATTATATTACATAGAATTAAACTAAACCCTAAAATTTCAAAAATTTTAATGCATCATACACTTTAATATAAATTTAAAATAAGCTAAAAAAGCTTCTGAGCTCATACCTCATATATATTGGATCTCCCATTTTTTAAAAATTTCTTTAAAATTTAATAATTTTAAGCTTTTAATTATAACTACTTTAAGGATATCTATTATTATAAGCCTAAGATTTTCATCATGATTAATAATGTGACTGTCAATAGAAATTAATATAATGTCATTTATCCCCTTAATAATCAATTTTCAACATATAAAATCCTCTGAAAGTATAATATTATATTATATTATTCAATCTTTTTCATCTATAAATTTTATTTTTTTTATACTTTTAGCAACTTTAAAAATAACCTGATTTCAACTAAACGTCTCTCATTTAATATCAATTATTAACTTAGTTTTATTGACTAAGTTAGGAGCGGCTCCTTTTTACTTTTGATTACCTCAAGTAATAAAAGAACTAAATTGAACAACTAACTTTATTTTATTAACTTGACAAAAAATTATTCCTATAATACTTTTAAATTATTGTCTATCTATAAGTATGCTAATAATTTCTATTGTTATATCTGCAGTTATTGGAAGATTAAAAGGATTAAATCAAACCAATTTAAAAACTATTATAGCTTTTTCCTCTATTAGCCATATAAGATGATTAATAGCTGCTCTATCATTAAATTTAAATACCTGATTATTTTATTTTTTAAATTATTTTTTATTAAATTTTTTAATATGCAAAAAATTTTTTATTTTAAATCTAAACTCTTTAAATAATTTATTCATGTCAAATTTTAATAACCAAACAAAATTTATTTTAATTTCAAATTTTTTTTCAATAGGAGGGTTACCTCCTTTTTTTGGATTTTTCCCAAAATGAATAGTAATTACCAATCTTTTAAATACTAGTAATTTTTTTATTACTTTTATTTTAATTAACAGAGCTTTAATAAACATTTTTTTTTACCTTCGAATTATAACCCCTATAATACTTTTTTCCCAACCTCAGTTTAAATTTTTTAATATTAATAAAATTAATTCATTTAAAATAAATAAGTACTTTTACCTAACTTACTTTTCAAATTTTTGTTTAATTATAATTACTTTTTTATGAAATTAAAACTTTAAGTTAAATTAAAACTAATAATCTTCAAAATTATCATTAAATTAAAAATTTAAGTTTTAGTAAATATTTACTTCATCAAATTTGCAATTTAATATCTTAAATCGAATATAAAACTTAGTAAAAAAGAAAACTTCTTCTAAATAAATTTACAATTTATCGCCTAATCTCAGCCATTTTACTTGAAAAAATGACTTTATTCTACAAACCACAAAGATATTGGAACTTTATATTTTATTTTTGGTGCTTGATCAGGCCTTTTAGGAACATCTCTCAGAGTTTTAATTCGTACAGAACTCGGAACAACAAACTCATTAATTAATAATGATCAAACTTACAATGTTCTGGTAACAGCTCATGCTTTTATCATAATTTTTTTTATAGTTATACCAATTATAATTGGAGGGTTTGGTAACTGATTAGTCCCTTTAATATTAGGAAGCCCCGATATAGCATTCCCACGAATAAATAATATAAGGTTTTGACTTCTTCCTCCTTCATTAAATTTTTTATTACTAAGAAGCCTTGTAGAAAATGGCACTGGTACAGGTTGAACAGTTTACCCCCCATTAGCAGGAAATTTAAGTCACATAGGAAGCTCTGTTGATCTTTCAATTTTTTCTCTTCATATAGCCGGTATTTCATCAATTTTAGGAGCTATTAATTTTATTACTACCTGTATAAGTATAAAACCAAAAAGGATGCTATTAGACCAAATACCACTCTTTGTTTGATCAGTTTTAATTACAGCAATCCTCTTATTATTATCCCTACCTGTCTTAGCAGGTGCCATTACTATACTATTAACGGACCGAAACCTTAATACTTCTTTTTTTGACCCTGCAGGAGGAGGAGACCCAATCTTATACCAACACTTATTTTGATTTTTTGGCCACCCCGAAGTTTATATTTTAATTCTACCAGGATTTGGTATTATTTCACATATTATTAGCTACGAAAGAGAAAAAAAAGAAACTTTCGGCTCCTTAAGAATAATTTATGCAATACTAACAATTGGATTATTAGGATTTATCGTCTGAGCTCATCACATATTTACAATTGGGATAGATATTGATACACGTGCATATTTTACATCAGCTACAATAATTATTGCAATTCCTACAGGAATTAAAATTTTTAGTTGAATAGCTACTCTTCAAGGGAGTAATTTAAAACTATCTCCAAGACTTATATGAACTATAGGGTTCTTATTTCTCTTTTCTATAGGAGGTTTAACAGGAATCATTTTATCTAACTCATCATTAGATATTGTTCTTCATGACACATACTACGTAGTAGCTCATTTCCACTACGTTTTATCAATAGGAGCTGTATTTGCTATTATAAGTGGATTTTTACATTGATACCCCTTATTCACAGGACTCACTCTTGAAACTAAACTAACAAAAATCCAATTTTATACAATATTTATTGGAGTTAATATAACTTTTTTCCCCCAACATTTCCTAGGTTTAAGTGGAATACCACGTCGATATTCAGACTACCCAGATATATATATTACTTGAAATATCATTTCAACTTTAGGAAGAACAATTTCTTTCTTTGGAGCTATAATAATACTTTACATTATTTGAAAAAGAATAATTAACAAACAAATACTACTATATATAAATAACACTCCTTCTTCTATTGAATGACTTCAACTTACCCCCCCTAACACACATAGATTTGATAGGTTAATCAAAATTTTATATTTCTAATATGACAGACTCATATGTATTGGATTTAAACCCCAAAAATGAAAATTTTAATTTTCTATTAGAATATTCAACCATGATACCCCCTTACATTTTTAGATAGAAACTCTCCTATTATAGAACAACTAATTTTTTTCCATGATCATACGATAATAATTTTAACCCTTGTAACAATTATAATTTTTTTTAATTTATACACAAGATTTTCTAATACTCTAATTAATAAAAATCTATTTCAACACCACATGCTAGAAATATTCTGAACTACTTCTCCTTGCCTAATTTTAATATTTATTGCTTTCCCTTCCTTAAAAATTTTATATATAATTGACGAAATAAAATCCCCATTAATTACTCTAAAAACTATTGGACACCAATGATACTGATCTTACGAATATGCTGATTTTAAAAATATCTCTTTTGACTCTTACATAACAAATAGAAATACTTTACGTCTTCTTAATGTAGATAATCGAATTACACTCCCATTAAAAACCCAAATTCGAAACTTAGTAACTGCCGCGGATGTCATTCACGCATGAACAATTCCAATACTAGGAGTCAAAACTGACGCTATTCCAGGACGAATAAATCAACTTAACATTTACATAAACATCCCAGGTATCTTTTTTGGCCAATGTTCAGAAATTTGCGGAATAAACCACAGATTTATACCTATTATACTTGAAAGTATCCCTATAAAATTTTTTATTAATTGAATTAAAAATTTTTAATTCATTAAATATCTTAAATTAAAGTTTTGGTCTTTTAAACCAAATATAGTAAATTACTTTTAATGAAAAAAATTAGTTAACTACATAACATGAATCTGTCTAATTCAAATAATTATAAAAATAATATTTTTTTTATCCCACAAATAATGCCTTTAAATTGACTATATTTATTTATTAGCTTTAGTATAATTTTTCTTTTTTTCATTACTTTAAATTACTACGCCTATAATCCTTATATTACCCATAATAATTTATTAGTTAAAATTAACAATTTTAAATTTAATTGAAAATGATAACTAACCTTTTTTCAATCTTTGACCCATCAACAAATATTATATCACTTTCATTAAACTGACTAAGAACCACATTTTTTATCTTTTTTATTCCCTTAAATTTTTGATTAACCCCCAATTCAATTTATACCCTTTATAACCTAATTTCTAAAACTTTATTTAAAGAATTTAAAATTTTAAAAAATACTACAGCACTTAATGGAAATTCACTAATTTTTATTTCCTTATTTTTTTTTATTTTTTTTAATAATTTTTTAGGATTAATACCTTATATTTTTACAGCAACTACCCACATAGCTCTTACTTTAACATTAAGCCTAACTATTTGACTAAGATTAATACTTTTTGGCTGAATTAACAACTATACCCATATAATAGCTCACTTAATTCCTCTAGGAACTCCTCTTATTCTAACATGATTTATAGTTATTATTGAAACAGTAAGAAACTTAATTCGTCCTTTAACGCTTGCTATTCGACTAATAACAAATATACTTACTGGACATTTATTATTAACATTAATAAACTCAATAAATAGCAAACTTAGCTACACTTTAGTCATTATAATTTTAATTACTCAAATCCTTCTATTAACTTTAGAAATAAGAGTTGCTATTATTCAAGCCTATGTATTCTTTATTCTTGCTACTCTTTACTCTACTGAAATTTAATGAAATTATCTCACAATCACCCCTACCATTTAGTTGATTACAGCCCTTGACCTTTACTAAGATCCTTTTCTGTTATACTACTTATAACTTCCCTTATTAACTGATTTCATAATTTTGATGCCAAAATATTTATTATTAGAATCCCACTAATTCTTGCATGTTCCTATCAGTGATGACGAGATATTATTCGAGAAAGTTCTTATCAAGGATTACATTCCCAAGAAGTAATTACAAACATAAAATGAGGTATAATTTTATTTATTGTCTCAGAAATTTTTTTTTTTATTTCTTTTTTTTGAAGATTTTTTCATAGCTACCTTTCTCCTACCGTAGAATTAGGGATAATATGACCTCCAAAGAGAATTATTCCTTTTAATCCCTTCCAAATTCCTTTATTAAATACTATTATTTTATTAACATCAGGAATTGCCGTCACTTGAAGTCATCATAGAATAATCCAAAACAACTTTACACAAAGAGTAAATTCTCTTTTATTATGTATTTTACTGGGAGGATATTTTACAGCTCTTCAAGCTTTAGAGTACTATCAAGCATTCTTTTCAATTAGAGACAGAGTTTTTAGGTCTGTTTTTTACATAGCCACTGGATTCCACGGATTACACGTAATTATTGGAACACTATTTTTAATTGTATCTCTCTTACGTATAACCTCTAACAATTTTTCATCATATCATCATTTTGGATTTGAAGCCGCTGCTTGATATTGACATTTTGTTGATATTGTTTGACTATTCCTATATACTTTAGTATACTGATGAAGAAATTAAATCATTTATATAATATATCTATAGTATATTTAACTTCCAATTAAAAAGATTAATTTAATTAATATAAATAATTTTCTTAATATTTACAACTTTTTTTATCATTTTAACTATTTGCAGCCTATTAAGATTTGTCCTAATTATATTTTCTAAAAAATATATAAAATCTATCAAAAAACTAACTCCTTTTGAATGTGGATTTAACCCATTAAAAAACAACCGAATTCCTTTTTCTATTCATTTCTTTTTTATTTCAATAATTTTTTTAATTTTTGATGTAGAAATTACCCTCATCCTTCCCATAGTACTAATTTATTTTAAATCAAACTTAATAATTTGATACTCTTCTTGTCTTTACTTTTTTTTTTTACTAAATATTAGACTTTTATACGAATGAAAAAAAAATATAATAAATTGAACAAATTAGGATTATAGTTTAATTAAAACTTTTAATTTGCATTTAAAAAATAATCACACAATTTAATCTTAAATAAATTATATTTAGTTTCGACCTAAATTTTGAAAAATAATTATTTTCTTTATTTAGAAATTTATCTTTTAAACTTCTAATTTAATATAAAGTGACTTAAATCATTAAAATTTCTATATCTTTTATATAGTTTATTAAAACATTACATTTTCATTGTACAAATAAATTAAATTAATTTTATATTAATTGAAACCAAAAAGAGGTTTATTAATGTTAATAATAAAATTGAATTTTTATATTCCAATTAAAATATTTAAAGATAAATTATCACTTTAATAGCTTCAATATTACACTCTTTTTAAGTTATTTAAATTAATAACATAAAATAATCATAAAAATAAATAAAATAAAAATAAATAAATAAATTTTTATAAATCTTTTAAAAGATACTAATAAATTATTTATTGTAAACTTTACAAAATTAAATATAGTATATTTAAATAAGTATTCAATTCAACCTTTATCCAGATACTTTAAAACTAAATAACCTAATTTTAATATTCAAAAATTAAAAATTCCTACAGTCAATCCAGATAAAAATCATATATAATTTTGATAATAAAATAAATATAAATAATTTAATAACTTATCATAATAATTTATAATTAATATTAATAAAATTACACCTAAAATTATTAAATATAAAATTAAAAATTTTATTATCTTTCACAAATAAACAAATTTTAATGTAAAATTAAAACTTCATTTTAAAATTCTCCCTCTTAAAATTCTTAAAACTATCAAAAATATTATACCTAATACCATATAAAAATCTTCATCATGAAACTCAATTAAAACAAAAAAATTTCTTAAATTAAAATAAACCATAAAAATTAAACGAATCCTATAAATTAAAGTTAACATAACTCTCAAATAAAACATTAAATAAATAACTCTATGCAAATAATTCGAAGATATAACCTCTAAAATTAAATCTTTTGAATAAAACCCAGACATAAAAAATATCCCTATTAATGAAAAATTAGAAACTATAAAACACCTAAAAGTAACTGGGGTATAGCTAACTCTCCCCCCTATATAACGAATATCTTGAAAATTATAAAATCTATGAATTATTAACCCAGCACATAAAAACATTAAAGCTTTAAAAAAAGCATGAGTCAATAAATGGAAAAATCTTAAATATTTTAATTCTAATCCTAAAGTTGAAACTATTAAACCTAATTGCCTTAATGTAGATAACGCAATAATTTTTTTTATATCAAATTCTACTACTGCTCTTAATCTTGATATAAATATTGTTAAAATTCCTAATATTAAAAAAACTCCTAAAATCCCAGAAATTTTTAATAAATCAAAAAATCGAATTAACATATAAACTCCCGCAGTCACTAATGTTGACGAATGCACTAAAGCAGAAACAGGTGTAGGGGCAGCCATAGCAGCTGGGAGTCATGCAGAAAAAGGAATTTGAGCTCTTTTAGTAAACCCAACTAACATCAATAAACTTCCTATAATTAAAAAATAATCCAATTTTTCTATCAAAAATATAAATCTAATTAAATTTCACCTTCCTATATTTATTCTTCATCCTATCAATATTAATAAGGCTCCATCTCCAATCCGATTAGATAAAATAGTTACTATACCAGCTCTATTTGATTTAATATTTTGAAAATAAATTACTAAACAAAATGAAATTAACCCTAATCCATCTCACCCTAATAAAATTCTAAATAAATTCGGACTTACAATTATTAAAATCATTGATATAACAAATAAAAAAACTAAATAAAAAAATCGTAATTTATTAACTTCTTTCCTCATATAAGAAACCCTATAAAATAAAACAACAGCAGAAATTAATAAAACAAAACTCATAAATAATAATGACACTTTATCTAACATAAAAATATAAATAAATTCTATTGAATTCAAATTAAATAACTCTCACTCTAAAATAAAAGAAGTACCATAAAACCTTCTTCATAAAAATAAACTAAAAATTAAGAATCCTATAAAAATTAACCTAAAAGATATATAAATATAAATTATTCAAAAAAATAATAAATTTTATCTTTAATTCCACAAATTAATATTTTAATTAAACTATTTAAATAAAATTAAACTCATATTATTAAAAAATCTACTTTTAAAAATATTAAATTTAGAGGAACTCAATGTAAAAACAATATTAAATATTCTCGTCTTAAGATATTAAAAAAAGTATTTTTTAACAAAAGAAACTTACCATGTTGACTATTTATAAAAAAATATAAATTATAAGCCCCCCCTAAAAAAAATACTAAAAATACTAAAATTATAGTAAATCTACTATGCCTAATAATTCTATTAATAATTATAATTTCAGATAATAAATTTAACGAAAAAGGGGCAGCTATATTTGAACTTAATATTAAAAATCATCACAATGTAAAACTAGGTAAAATACTAATTATCCCTTTATTTAAAACTAACCTTCGTCTATAAAACCGTTCATAATTTAAATTAATTAACCTAAATAACCCTGATGAACATAAACCATGACCAATTAATATATAAAATCCTCCTGTTAAACCTCAACTCCTTATTGTAAATACCCCCCCTAAAAATAAACCTATATGAACTACAGATGAATAAGCAATTAATTTTTTAAAATCTCTTTGATGTAAACAAACTAAACAAATATAAATACTACCAATTAATCTTAAACTAATCATAAAATTTCTTAATTGAAAATTTAATTTTTTAAAAAAAATTAAAACTCGAAATAACCCATATCCCCCTAATTTTAACATCACCCCCGCTAAAATTATAGAACCTCCAACAGGAGCTTCTACATGAGCTTTTGGTAATCAAATATGAACAAAAACTATAGGTAACTTAACTAAAAAAGCTCTAATCATAACTAAATACAAAACTAAATTACTTAAAACTACTTTTATAAATAAAACTATACTTAAACTTTTATAAAAATAATTTATAAAAAAAATTCCTCCTATTAAAGGAAAAGAAACAAATAAAGTATAAAATAATAAAAATAAAACTGCTTCAACTCGCTCTAACTGACCCCCCCAACCAAAAATTATTAATAATATAGGAATTAATGAAGATTCAAAAAATAAATAAAATAAAAATAAATTTAAAGTTCCAAAATACAACATTAAAAAAAATAACAAAATTACTATCACCCCGCTCAAAAATTCTAAATTATAATTTATATTATAAAATAAAACCATCCTTAAAAATATCAAAATTAAAATTCAAATTCTTAATAAAATTAATCTAAAAGATAATAAATCTATTCCTAAATAATTTCTAACATTTATTAAACTAAATAAATCTAAAGAATTCAATATAAATACCATTATTAAAAAAATTAAACTTAATAAAATTATTCAATATCTTTTTTTAAAAAAAAATAACCCAATAAAAAATATCAAATATTTAATCATTAAACTATATTAAAAATATAAAAATAATCATTTCCATACATACGCAATATATTAATTATAATAGAAACTCCTAAAACTCTTTCACAAACAACGACAATTAAAAAAACTATAATAAAAAAAAAATCTAACCTTAATAAATTTAAATATAAATTTAAAAAAAAAAAAATATTTAATATTATAAACTCTAAAATTATCAATATAACCAATAAATACTTTTTATATAAACAAAAAATTAAATTTATAACTAAAAATCTAAAATAAATTACAAAAAAAATAAATTTCATTAGTTTTAATAATTTATATAAAAATATTGATTTTGTAAATCAAACTAAAGATCTTCTTTTAAAACTATCAAAGAAATAAAAAAATTTATATCAATAATCTCCAAAATTATTATTTTAATTAAACTACTCTTTGAAATAATATTCAACTTAATATTTATTTATCTCATTATTAATATTTCCTTAATTTTTACTTCCTCCCCTATAATCATAATAATTTTATTAATTATCCAACTAACAAATCTTATTTTTATMAATAGACTTATCAATAAATCATTTTGATTTTCTTATATTATATTTTTAATTATAATTAGAGGCCTAATAATTCTATTTATATACTTAACATCTTTAATTCCAAACAATATTTATAAACTTAACTTAAATTTTAAATTAATTACATTAATTGCTACAACTATCATTTTAATAATTCTACTAATTCCCCAAATAAATATTTACCCTAATATTAATTATTTCATATTTAATGATACCAATTTTTTAACCCTCATAAAAATTTATAACTCCAAATCTATCATATTTATTTTATTTATAATAAATTATCTTTTTTTTGCATTAATTATCGTAACTAAAATTATTAACCTAACTAACGGACCTCTTCGTTCATTATAATGAAAAAAATTAAAACTTTAAAAAATAGTCACCCTATTATTAAAATTATCGACACCTCACTAATCAAACTCCCCACCCCTTCTTCCATTTCTTTTTGATGAAATATGGGATCAATTTTAGGAATCTGTTTAATAACTCAAATTATTACAGGACTACTACTTACTATACATTATTCCCCTCATATTGATCTTGCTTTTTACAGAATTAATCACATTATACGTAACGTTAATAATGGATGATTTATACGAACAATACACGCTAACGGTGCATCAATATTTTTTTTTTTCATATACCTTCATATTGGACGAAATATATACTATAACTCTTATAATCTTAAACTACCTTGATTTACCGGCATCTTAATTATATTTTTAATAATAGCTACTGCTTTTATAGGATATATTCTACCATGAGGTCAAATATCATTTTGAGGAGCAACCGTAATTACCAACCTATTTTCAGTTATTCCAATTATTGGAACCGAATTCACTCAATGAATTTGAGGAAATTTTGCTGTTTCAAATTCAACATTAAATCGATTTTTTATACTACATTTTATTATCCCATTTATTTTGTTATTTATAGTTTTAATACATTTAATTTTCTTACATCAAACAGGGTCATCTAACCCTATTAGTGTAAACTATAATATTGATAAAATCCCCTTTCATCCTTATTTTACATATAAAGATACTCTAGGATTTTTATTTTTATTTACAATTTTATTTAGACTGATAATATGGCAACCATACTTACTAGGTGACCCAGATAATTTCATTCTTGCTAATCCTATAGTAACCCCTGTCCATATTCAACCTGAATGATATTTTTTATTCGCTTATGCGATTCTTCGAGCTATTCCTAATAAAGTTGGAGGTGTTATTGCTTTACTAATAAGAATCTTAATTCTTTTTATTAAACCTTTTATTTTCAATAAAACACTAAAAGGATCCCAATTTTTTTGACTTAATAAAGTTTTATTTTTTAACTTTATATTTAATTTTATTATATTAACCTGACTTGGTATATGTTTAGTTGAACAACCATATATTTTATTAAGTCAAATTTATTCTATTACTTATTTTAGGTACTTTTTAATTTCTTTTTATTTAAGCCTACTTTGAAATAAAATATTAAATTAATTAATAAGCTTTAAGCAAATGTTTTGAAAACATTCTAAAGAATAAATAGTATTCTATTAATTTTACTAAAATTATTTCTAATTAAAATAACAATAAATTACCACTATTAAAATAAAAATTAAATAATTTAAAGATAATGGCAAAAATACTTTTCAACATAAATCTATTAATTTATCATAACGATATCGAGGCATCACCCCCCGAATTCAAATTACTAAAAAAATTAATAAAAATCTTTTAAAATAAAAAAAAATAAAATCAATGGACCCTAAAAATAAAAATCTTAAAAAAATACAAAAAAATAAAATACTTATATACTCAGCTAAAAAAATTAAAGCAAATAATCCTCCCCCATATTCCACATTAAATCCAGAAACTAATTCCCTTTCTCCCTCCACAAAATCTATTGGAGCTCGATTAGTTTCTGCTAAAAAAGATATAAATAAACATATAAATAAAGGAAAAAATAATCAAATAAAATAAAGAAATTTTTGATATTCAGAAAATTTCATAAAATTAAATTTTATTACAAAAAATATTAATACTAAAATAATTAATATTAATCTTACTTCATAAGAAATTACTTGAGCTATTCTTCGCAACCCTCCTAATATTCTATATTTAGAATTTCTAGATCAAGATATCAAAATAATAGTATAAATAACAACTCTTATACAGCTAAATATAAATAATAATCTATAATTAAAATTAAATAATAAATTTTTAAAAGGAATAACAACTCAAATTAATAATCTTAATAACATATTCAACCCTGGTATAAAAAAAAAAAAATAACTATTACTCATGTAAATTATTAAATATTCTTTACAAAATAATTTAATAGCATCATTAAAAGGCTGTATTATCCCTTTAATTCTTACCTTATTAGGGCCCTTTCGTAACTGAATGTAACCTAAAATTTTTCGTTCTAATAATGTAAAAAAAGCTACTCTAACTAACACCATAACTAATAATAATAATCAACTAATAATTGTCAAAAATATTTCTATTCGATTTATTTATTATTTACATAATAAATTATGTATAATTAAATCCTAAATTTAACTCATTAATCTGACAAAATAATTTTTAACTTAATATTATTCTTTATTTAAATTTTAATTTAAATAATAAATCCTTTCGTACTATAATATTTATAATAATTAAAAGATAGAAACCAACCTGGCTCACACCGGTTTGAACTCAGATCATGTAAAAAATTATGGTCGAACAGACCTTAAATTTAACTTGCTTCTTTTAAATTTTATTTTAATCCAACATCGAGGTCGCAATCTTTTATTTTAATAAGATCTTAAAATAAAAATTACGCTGTTATCCCTAAAGTATTTTAATTTTAATTTTTAAATTAAAGATATTTTATAACATAAATTAATGATTTATTTTAATAAAGTTTTATAAATTTATTTATCCCCCCAACATAATTTTTAAACAAATAATTTTTATTTAAATAAAAATTAAAATTTATAGGGTCTTTTCGTCTATTTAATACATTTTAGCTTTTTCACTAAAAAATTAAATTTTAATTATTTACTTAAAAAAATAAATATTTTATCCAATCATTCATTCTAGTTTTCAATTAAAAAACTATTTATTATGCTACCTTTGCACAATTTTATTGCGGCTCTTAAAATTATCTTTCAGTGAGCAGATTAGACTTTAAATAAATCTCAAAAAGACATGTTTTTGTTAAACAAGTAAATATTTTTATTTGTCGAATTCTTAAAATAAAATTTTTTGTTTATTTACTAACTAAATATATAATATACTAATATTATTATTATTACTTAATTTTATTAATTTAAATAATTATAAAAATACTTTTTTAAATTTAATTTTTTAAAATTATAGTATAATTAAATTTACTTTAAAATATTTAAAAATTTTAATTATATAATATTTTATTGACTAATTCAACTTTAAAAAAAATTTAAGCTTATCCCTAAAATTTTTTTATGAATAATTTTTTTTTTATAAAAAAAAATAATTACTCATACTAAATTAAATTTATTTATTTTTAAACTAAATATAAATTTATTCGTATAACATGTCACTTCTAATTAATAATAATTAAAATTGTTGCTACAATTATTAAAATAATTAATTATTTCTTAAATTTTTGAGAATTAAATTTTTTAATAAAATATTTAAATAACCTCTGATACACAAGTTACAATTATTAAAATTTACTTTTAAAAAAATTATTTTTATTTTAAATTAAAATTTCTATTTCTATACTATTTTGCTATCAATTTATATTAATTTTTTAAAAAAAATTACTAAATTATTACTTTAAATTATTAATTTTTTAAATAATAAATATCATCTAACTTTACTTTTAAATTAATTAAATTTTTATCAAATTTATAAAATTAAATATAAATTTTCTATGTAAAAGAAATATTTTTTTTAAATTAAAATTTGTCATTCTAAGAACATTTTCCAATACTCTTACTTTGTTACGACTTATTTCAAAAAATTGAAAGTGACGGGCAATATGTACTTATTTTAAAATTAAATCATTTTTTGTAATAAAAATTACTTTTAAATCTTATTTCATTTAAAATTTCAATCTAAAATCTATAAATATTTTTATATAACTCATTAAATCCTTTATTATAAACTATATCTTGATTTGAAATGTTTTTTAATTTAATATTATAAATTTGTATTATAATAAGATTTAATAACAACGATATATAAATTATATAAATAAAGTATCATCTATCGTGGAAAATCAAATTAAATCACAAGTTCCTTTAAATAAATTAAAATACAGCCATATTTATTTAATTTTTAAATTTTAAATTATTAATTTTTTTTATTTATAGAATTTAAAATTTATAATAGGGTATCTAATCCTAGTTTAATATAATTATTTATTTAATTTTTAAAATAAGTAATTTTATAATTATTTAATTTTTAATGATTTTACTTAATTAAAATTTAATTAATTATCAATAAATTTTAAAATTAGTTAAAAAAATATTTATTTTATTATTTGTATAACCGCAATTGCTGGCACAAATTTTATTAATAATTAATAAATTTCTAAAATTAAATTTTCATTAATTTTTAAAATTAAAAGTTAATAAAAATATTTTATTTATTTATATATACTTTTAAAATTAAATTATAAATATTTTAAAAATAAAATTTTTAATAATTAATTATTAAATAAGTTTATTTTTAATGATAATTGTAAATATTTCTAGTGTATGTTTAGATATTCAATTGTATAGTTACTTAAATTTTATTTAATGTATAGATAATTATATTTAAGATTTTAATTTAAATTAAAAATTATATAGTTATAAATTTTAACATTAAATAGATTTATTTTTATTTAAAACATTTAGATATTCAATTGTATAGTTACTTAAATTTTATTTAATGTATAGATAATTATATTTAAGATTTTAATTTAAATTAAAAATTATATAGTTATAAATTTTAACATTAAATAGATTTATTTTTATTTAAAACATTTAGATATTCAATTGTATAGTTACTTAAATTTTATTTAATGTATAGATAATTATATTTAAGATTTTAATTTAAATTAAAAATTATATAATTATAAATTTTTATCTATATATAGAAATTTTTGGAAGTCCAATATTTTTAAATTATTTAAT